AATGAATTGCCTGATAAAAAGGGTTACCTTGATAGGGTAAATCATGAAATTTTATATTTCATTCATTATATTTAATAGAATTAAACTATTTCTAAAAGAATCAAAATCTTTTGTGCATCATACACCAAAATATAAAAAGATAAGCTAATTAAGCTATTGGGTTCATACCCCACTTATAAAGGTTATACCCCTTTTCTTTTTAATTAAAAAAATTTCTAATAATATTTTTTTTATTACATTAATTTTTGGAACATTAGTTACTATCTCTTCAAATTCTTGATTAGGAGCTTGAATAGGGTTAGAAATTAATTTATTATCATTTATCCCCCTAATAAATGATAATAAAAAAAATTTATTAACTTCTGAAAGTTCTTTAAAATATTTTTTAACCCAAGCTTTCGCTTCCTCAATTCTTTTATTTGCAATTATTACACTAATATTTATTTATAATAATAATTTTTTATTACTAAATAATTATAATGAAATTTTAATTTTATCGACTTTATTACTAAAAAGAGGAGCTGCTCCTTTTCATTTTTGGTTCCCAGAAGTAATAGAAGGACTATCCTGAATTAATGGACTAATTTTAATAACTTGACAAAAAATCGCCCCTTTAATATTAATCTCTTATAATTTTATTTATAACTTTTTCATAATTTCTATTATTTTATCTATATTGATTGGGTCATTAGGGGGGTTAAACCAGACCTCTATTCGTAAATTAATAGCATTTTCTTCTATTAATCATTTAGGATGAATATTATTAGCAATAATAAATAATGAGATATTATGAATAACTTATTTTTTAATATATTCTTTTTTATCTTTCTCAATTGTTTTAATATTTAATAATTTTAAATTGTTTTATTTTAACCAAATTTTTAATATTACTTTAATAAACCCAATTATAAAATTACTAATTTTCTTAAACTTATTATCTTTAGGAGGGTTACCCCCATTTTTAGGATTTTTACCAAAATGATTAGTTATTCAAAATTTAACAAACATAAGTCAATTCTTTATTTTAATTATTAGTGTATGTTTAACTTTAATTACTTTATTTTTTTATTTACGATTATCTTATAGTATTTTTATATTAAATTATCAAAAAAATTCTTGGTTATTAAAAAATAATTACACTAATAAATTATCTTCTATTAGTATTATTTTTAATTTTATTTCAATTAGAGGGCTAATTTTAATCTTTACAATTTATATAATTATATAAGAATTTAAGTTAAATAAACTAATAGCCTTCAAAGCTGAAAATATTTGTATTAATCTTTTAATTCTTAAGCTTTAATAAAATATTTATTCCTTTAGAATTGCAGTCTAATATCATTATTGACTATAAAGCTTGATTAAAGAGAATATTTCCCATAAATAAATTTACAATTTATTGCCTAAACTTCAGCCATTTAATCGCGACAATGATTATTTTCAACAAATCATAAGGATATTGGAACTTTATATTTTATTTTTGGAGCCTGAGCAGGAATAGTAGGTACCTCCCTAAGAATTTTAATCCGTGCCGAATTAGGACACCCAGGAGCATTTATTGGTGATGATCAAATTTATAACGTTATTGTAACAGCCCATGCTTTTATTATAATTTTTTTTATAGTTATACCTATTATAATTGGAGGATTTGGAAATTGATTAGTTCCCCTAATATTAGGAGCCCCCGATATAGCATTCCCACGTATAAATAATATAAGATTTTGAATACTCCCCCCTTCTTTAACTTTATTAATTTCTAGAAGTATAGTAGAAAATGGAGCTGGAACAGGATGAACAGTGTACCCACCTCTCTCTTCTGGTATCGCCCACGCTGGAGCTTCTGTAGACTTAGCAATTTTTTCTTTACATTTAGCAGGAATCTCTTCTATTTTAGGAGCAGTAAATTTTATTACTACAGTTATTAATATACGATCTCCAGGAATCACTCTTGATCGCATACCTTTATTTGTTTGATCAGTAGTAATTACTGCTATTTTACTTTTATTATCTTTACCTGTCTTAGCCGGGGCTATTACTATATTATTAACAGACCGAAACCTAAATACTTCATTCTTTGACCCGGCCGGAGGAGGGGACCCTATTTTATACCAACACTTATTTTGATTTTTCGGTCACCCAGAAGTTTATATTTTAATTTTACCAGGATTTGGTATAATTTCTCACATTATTACTCAAGAGAGAGGGAAAAAGGAAACTTTTGGAAATTTAGGAATAATTTATGCAATACTAGCTATTGGCTTATTAGGGTTTATTGTATGAGCCCATCATATATTTACAGTAGGAATAGATGTAGATACACGAGCTTATTTTACTTCCGCCACAATAATTATTGCTGTACCTACAGGAATTAAAATTTTTAGTTGACTTGCAACTTTACACGGAACTCAATTAACTTATAGCCCAGCCATACTTTGATCATTTGGATTTGTATTTTTATTTACAGTAGGAGGTTTAACAGGGGTTGTACTAGCTAACTCATCAATTGATATTGTTCTTCATGATACTTATTATGTAGTAGCTCATTTTCATTATGTTCTTTCTATAGGAGCAGTATTTGCAATTATAGCAGGGTTTATTCATTGATACCCCTTATTAACAGGGCTAACAATAAACCCTACATGACTAAAATATCAATTTGCAATAATATTTATTGGAGTAAATTTAACTTTTTTCCCTCAACATTTTTTAGGTTTAGCAGGGATACCCCGACGATACTCAGATTTTCCTGATAGTTACTTAGCATGAAATATTGTATCTTCATTAGGAAGAACAATTTCTCTATTTGCTATTTTATACTTTTTATTTATTATTTGAGAAAGTATAATTACTCAACGAACACCAGCATTCCCTATACAATTATCTTCGTCAATTGAATGATACCACACACTTCCCCCCGCAGAACATACTTATGCGGAATTACCATTATTAACTAATAATTTCTAATATGGCAGATTAGTGCAATGAATTTAAGCTTCATATATAAAGAATTTATCTTTTATTAGAAAATGGCAACATGATCAAATTTAGGATTACAAGATAGTTCCTCACCTTTAATAGAACAATTAAATTTTTTCCATGATCACACATTACTTATTTTAACAATAATCACTATTTTAGTAGGATATATTATAGGAATATTATTATTTAATAAATTAACTAATCGTTATTTATTACATGGACAAACTATTGAAATCATTTGAACTGTACTACCTGCAATTATTTTAATATTTATTGCTTTTCCGTCATTACGGTTATTATACTTAATAGATGAAATTAATACTCCTTCAATTACTTTAAAATCAATTGGTCATCAATGATATTGAAGTTATGAATATTCAGATTTTTTAAATTTAGAATTTGATTCTTATATAATCCCAACAAATGAACTTGAACTAAATGGATTTCGTTTATTAGATGTAGATAATCGAATTGTTTTACCAATAAATAATCAAATTCGAATTCTAGTAACAGCAACTGATGTCCTTCATTCATGAACTGTCCCATCTTTAGGAGTTAAAGTAGATGCTACTCCTGGGCGATTAAACCAACTTAATTTTTTAATCAACCGTCCAGGTTTATTTTTTGGACAATGTTCAGAAATTTGTGGAGCAAATCACAGATTTATGCCTATTGTAATTGAAAGAATTCCAATAAATTATTTTATTAAATGAATTACTAATATAACTAATTCATTAGATGACTGAATGCAAGTAATGATCTCTTAAATCATATTATAGTAAATTAGCACTTACTTCTAATGAATAAAACTTATAAAAAAATTAGTTTTATAAAAACCTTAGTATGTCAAACTAAAAAAATTAGTTTAAATCTAATATTTTTTAATCCCACAAATAGCCCCTATTAATTGATTAATTTTATTTTTTATTTTTTCAACTACATTAGTAATTTTTAATATTTTAAATTACTTTTGTTTTAATTATTCTCCAATAAAAACCTCTCAATCATTAAATATTAAATTTAATAAATTAAATTGAAAATGATAACAAACTTATTTTCTGTTTTTGATCCTTCTACAACTATTTTAAACCTTTCTTTAAATTGATTAAGAACTTTTATTGGATTATTACTAATCCCCGCTTCATTTTGATTACTACCAAATCGGTTCCAAATTATTTGAAATAATATTTTACTAACTTTACATAAAGAATTTAAAACATTATTAGGACCCTCAGGACATAACGGAAGAACCTTAATATTTATTTCTTTATTTTCATTAATTATATTTAATAATTTTTTAGGTTTATTCCCTTATATTTTTACTAGAACAAGTCACTTAACTTTAACATTAGCATTAGCTTTCCCTTTATGATTAAGTTTTATATTATACGGATGAATTAATCATACCCAACACATATTTGCTCATTTAGTCCCTCAAGGAACCCCCCCAGTATTAATACCTTTTATAGTATGCATTGAGACTATTAGAAATGTAATTCGACCAGGAACTTTAGCTGTTCGATTAACAGCTAATATAATTGCTGGACATTTATTATTAACATTATTAGGAAATACAGGCCCAATAACAACTAACTATATTATTTTATCTTTAATTTTAACTACTCAAATTGCTTTATTAGTATTAGAATCCGCCGTTGCAATTATTCAGTCATATGTATTTGCAGTTTTAAGAACTCTTTACTCAAGAGAAGTTAATTAATGTCAACACATGCCAATCATGCATTTCATTTAGTAGATTACAGCCCTTGACCTTTAACAGGAGCAATTGGGGCTATAACTACAGTTTCAGGGTTAGTTCAATGATTCCACCAATACACAATAACTTTATTTATTTTAGGAAATGTAATTACAATTTTAACAATATATCAATGATGACGAGATATTTCACGAGAAGGAACTTTTCAAGGGTTACATACTTTCCCAGTAACAATTGGATTACGTTGAGGAATAATTTTATTTATTGTATCTGAAGTATTTTTTTTTATTTCTTTTTTTTGAGCTTTTTTTCACAGAAGCTTATCCCCAACAATTGAATTAGGGATAACATGACCTCCTGTAGGAATTATTGCTTTTAACCCATTTCAAATTCCTTTATTAAATACTGCTATTTTATTGGCCTCTGGGGTAACAGTAACTTGAGCCCATCACGCTTTAATAGAAAGAAATCACTCTCAAGCAACTCAAGGTCTATTTTTTACTATTATTTTAGGGGTTTATTTTTCTATTTTACAAGCATATGAATATATTGAAGCCCCTTTTACAATTGCTGACGCAGTATACGGGTCAACTTTCTATATAGCAACAGGATTCCATGGGTTACATGTATTAATTGGAACAACATTTTTATTAATTTGTTTTCTTCGACACATTAACTTTCATTTTTCAAAAAATCACCACTTTGGATTTGAAGCTGCTGCTTGATATTGACATTTTGTTGATGTAGTATGATTATTTTTATATATTTCTATTTACTGATGAGGTAGATATTTATAAAGTATATATTTGTATATGTGACTTCCAATCACAAGGACTAAATAATTTTAGTATAAATAATATTAATATTATCAATTATAACAACTATTATTTTTATTATTACTATTATAGTAATAATTTTAGCTACATTATTATCAAAAAAAACTTTATTAGACCGAGAAAAATGCTCTCCATTTGAGTGTGGATTTGACCCAATAAGCTCTTCTCGGTTACCTTTTTCTTTACGATTTTTTTTAATTGCAATTATTTTTTTAATTTTTGACGTTGAAATTGCTTTATTATTGCCTATAGTAATAATTATTAAATCTTCACATTTAATAAATTGAACAATTACTAGTTTCTTTTTTATTTTTATTTTATTAATTGGATTATACCATGAATGAAATCAAGGAGCTTTAGAATGAAATAACTAAATATGAAGCGATATATTGCAATTAGTTTCGGCCTAATCTTAGGTGAAATTCACCCATATTTTAGGGTAATAGTTAACTATAACATTTAATTTGCATTTAAAAAGTATTGAACTTTCAATTTACCTTGATTAATTGAAACCAAAAAGAGGTATATCACTGTTAATGATAAAATTGAATAATTTAGTTCCAATTAAAAGAAATATAAATGGAATTAAACCATTAAAGATAAAAGTTAGCAGCTTTTTCTTGATCAACATATTTCTATTTATATAGTTTAACAAAAACATTACATTTTCAATGTAAAAATAAAAATTTATTTTTTATAAATATTTAAAGATTAAATTAATCTCCCTAACATCTTCAGTGTCATGCTCTAAATATAAGCTATTTAAATTAATTAACTAAAATAATTAATATTAATAAAACAATAAATCATAATATATAACTTAATAAATAAATTTTTAAACTATTTATTTGAAATTCTTGTAAATATAAAGAATAATTTTTTAATTGATTATAAATTATTTGACCCCCAAAAATTTCACTTCAACCTTGATCAAAACTTTTATAAGAATACAGTCCTAAATTTAATGGGTAATTAATTACCCCAATAGTAGAAATAATAGGTATAAATCATATTGACCCAACAAAATTAGTAAAATTATTATAATATAAAGATTTATTAATAAAAAATAATTTTACATTTCTAATTAAATACCCAATTAACCCTCCGGAAATACAAACAAACAAAGTTAATAATTTTATATCTAAAGGTAAACAAATTATTCTTGGATTTAAAAATATCAATCATCTTAATAAACTCCCCCCAATTACAGCTATAACTATTAAAAAAAAAATACTAAATAATATTGTTCACCCCCTATCATTTAAAGGATGTAAAACACTTCTATTAAAATCCCCTGTTATAGTATAATAAACTAAACGAAATGAATAACAAACTGTTAACCCTGTACTAAAAAAAAAAAGAAAAAAAGAAAAAAAATTCACATAAGACAATCTCACTATTTCTAAAATTAAATCCTTAGAATAAAATCCAGCTAAAAAAGGTATTCCACATAAAGCTAGATTAGCTACATTAAAACAACTACAAGTTAAAGGTATGCTTATTCTTAACCCTCCTATTATGCGAATATCTTGGGAATTTTTTATATTATGAATAATAGACCCAGCACATATAAATAATAAAGCCTTAAAAAGAGCGTGTGTTAAAAGATGAAAAAAAGCTAATTTGTAAAATCCTATAGACAAAATACTTATTATTAACCCTAATTGTCTCAAAGTCGACAAAGCAATAATTTTTTTTAAATCAAATTCAAAATTAGCCCCCAATCCTGCTATAAATATAGTTAACCCTGAAATTAATAATATAAATTGCCCTATTCATCAATCTATCAATAAAATGTTAAATCGAATTAATAAATAAACCCCGGCTGTTACTAAAGTAGACGAATGAACTAAGGCCGACACCGGAGTAGGGGCTGCTATAGCCGCCGGTAGCCAAGAAGAAAAAGGAATTTGCGCTCTTTTAGTTATTGCGGCTAATAACACTAACCCCCCAATAATTATTATTTCAATATTTTTACTTATTATTTCTAAATAAAAAATATAGTTTCATCTCCCATAATTTAATATTCAAGCAATCGCTAATAACAAAGCAACATCCCCAATTCGATTAGATAAGGCTGTTAATATCCCGGCATTATAAGACTTTACATTTTGAAAATAAATAACTAAACAATAAGAAACAAGCCCTAATCCGTCCCACCCCAATAAAATTCTAATTAAATTTGGACTAATAATTAATATTATTATAGACATAACAAACATTAAAACTAATAAAATAAATCGATTAATATTATAATCTTCTTCTATATATTGTTTTCTATAAAAAATTACTAAAGAAGAAATTAATAATACAAAAGATATAAATATTAATCTTATTCAATCAAATAAAAAGGTTATAACAATTGACATAGATTGTAAGCTTAAAATCTCCCATTCAATAAAATAAACTAAATCTTTTAATAAAAATTTTAAACTAATTAAAAATAATGAAACTCTAATTGATATTAAAATATAAAAACTAATTTTACAATAATTAATTAAATAATTCACGATCTAAAATGAAACCTCATATCATTGACACCACAAATCAATATTTTTATTAAACTATTTAAATAAATTCATAATATACAAAACCCTCTTTTTAAAATTAACAAATTTAAAGGTAATCAATGTAATATTAATAATAAAAATTCCCGAACTCTCCCTACTGAAAAAAAATAAACCCCTGAATAAATTTTTCCATGTTGTCTATAGGCAAATAAATATAATGAATAAGCAGCTCTAAAAAAAGATAAAAAGGCCAATATAATTATTCTAACTCAAGATCATCTAACAATTCTATTTAATAAAGAAATTTCCCCTAATAAATTTAAAGTGGGAGGAGCCGCTATATTCCCAGAGCATAATAAAAATCATCATAAACTAAGAGTCGGTATAAAATTCAATAAACCCTTATTAATTAATAAACTTCGTCTTCCTATGCGCTCATAAGAAATATTTGCTAAACAAAAAAGACCAGAAGAACAAAGCCCATGCGCGATTATTAATGCGTATGAACCAGTTAACCCCCAATAAGTTATGGTTAATAGCCCTCTTAAAACAATTCCTATATGAGCAACAGATGAATAAGCAATTAAAGCTTTTAAATCTGTTTGTCGTAAACATACTAATCTAATTAATACCCCTCCTACTAAACTAATTCTAATCCACCAATAATTATATTTAACCCCAGAAACTTGTAATAAAGAAAACATCCGCAATAAACCATACCCTCCTAATTTTAATAAAATACCAGCTAAAATTATAGAACCAGAAACAGGGGCTTCAACGTGAGCTTTAGGTAATCATAAATGAACTAAGAATATAGGCATTTTTACTAAAAAAGCTAAAATTAAAGATAAATACAATAAATTTATATTACAAAAACTTATATTTAATAATAAAGTAAAAGATAAAGTATTTATAAAATTTAAAATATAAAAAATACCTACTAATAAAGGTAAAGAAGCCAGTAAAGTATAAAATAATAAATAAACCCCAGCTTGCAAGCGCTCTGGCTGATACCCTCAGCCCAAAATTAAAAATAGTGTAGGAATTAGTCTAGCCTCAAAAAATAAATAAAATATAAATATACTTATTGATCTAAAAGTTAATACTAATATTAATAATAAAAATAAAATTATAAAAATAAATAATTTTTCGTAATTATTTATAATTAAAACTTTTTCACTTGCTATTAATATTAACGCACAAATTCAAAATCTTAATAAAATTAACCCATAAGAAATTATATCTAACCCAAAATAATAAGAAATATAATTAAAATAATTTATAGACCCTAAGTTAACCATAAAACCAAAAGCCAATAAAAAAACCAAATTTTGAACCATTCAATAAAAATTTTTTAAAAAAGAAAGAGGAAATATTAAACATAATATAAAAATAAACTTTAACATTGTAAAATAGAAAAACTTTGAAAATAATCATTACCATGAGTACGAATTATAGAAACTAAAATAGAAAGCCCTAAAACCCCTTCACAAACACAAAAGGTTAAAAAAAATATGCTAAAATATATTTCATAATTTATAAAATTTAAATAAAAAAATAAAAAAATAAATAAACTTAAAACTATATATTCCAAACTTAATAAAGTAGATAATAAATGTTTTCGATTAGAAACAAATACTATACAACCAAAAAAAAATATAATTATAGATAAATAAAATATCAAAAATATATTTGCCATTAATTAGTTTAAATAGTTTAACAAAAACATTAGTCTTGTAAACTAAAAATAAGAATTTTTCTTTTTAAACTTCAAGAAAAAAGAAACTTCTTTTTCATTAACTCCCAAAGTTAATATTTTAAATAAACTATTTCTTGAAATTACAAAATTAATTATTATATCAATTTGTTTAATTATTAGATTTATTTTTATACAAATAAAACACCCATTATCAATAGGATTAATATTGCTAACACAAACATTTTTAACATGTTTATTAACAGGAATTTATGTAAAAACTTTTTGATTTTCTTATATTTTATTTTTAATTTTTTTAGGAGGAATATTAATTTTATTTATTTATGTTACTTCATTATCTTCAAATGAAATATTTTCTATGTCATTTAATTTAACTATATTAAGTTTATTTATTTTTTTATTTTTAACTTTTATTTTTTTTATATTAGACAAAACATTAATAGAACAATTTATTTCAAATATAGAAATAGAAAAACTATCTTTTAATAATAATATAATTAATGAAAATATTTTATTTCTAAATAAAATATATAACTTCCCAACAAATTTAATTACTTTATTATTAATTAATTATTTATTTTTAACTCTTCTTGTAACTGTAAAAATTACAAAAAAATTTTATGGGCCTTTACGCCCAATAAATTAATGTTTAAACCAATCCGAAAAAGTCACCCTTTAATTAGAATTGCAAATAACGCTTTAGTTGACCTCCCTGCTCCCTCAAATATCTCTGCTTGATGAAATTTTGGGTCATTACTTGGCTTATGTTTAATAATCCAAATTTTAACTGGTTTATTTTTAGCCATACATTACGCCGCAGACATCGAAACAGCATTTAATAGAGTAAATCATATTTGTCGAGATGTAAATAATGGATGATTTTTACGAATTTGTCATGCTAACGGAGCTTCTTTTTTTTTTGCTTGTTTATTCATCCATGTAGGGCGAGGAGTATATTATGAATCTTACTTATACCATATAACATGAAACACAGGAGTAATTATTTTATTTTTAACAATAGCAACAGGATTTTTAGGGTATGTTTTACCATGAGGGCAAATATCTTTTTGAGGAGCCACAGTTATTACAAATTTATTATCCGCAGTACCTTACCTAGGAATAGACCTAGTACAATGAATTTGAGGAGGGTTTGCTGTTGATAACGCTACTTTAACTCGATTTTTTACCTTCCATTTTATTTTTCCTTTTATTATTTTAGCTTTAATAATGATTCATTTATTATTCTTACACCAAACTGGGTCTAATAACCCTTTAGGATTAAATAGAAATGTAGATAAAATTCCTTTCCACCCTTATTTTATTTATAAGGATATTTTCGGGTTTATTGTTTTTTTATGAATTTTAATTGCCTTTATTTGAAAATTTAATTATTTATTAATAGACCCAGAAAATTTTATTCCAGCAAACCCTTTAGTTACCCCAGTTCATATCCAACCAGAATGATATTTTTTATTTGCTTATGCTATTTTACGGTCTATTCCAAATAAATTAGGAGGAGTTATTGCATTAGTTTTATCTATTGCTATTTTATTAATTTTACCTTTTACCCATTCTAGAAAATTCCGAGGACTACAATTTTACCCTTTAAATCAAATTTTATTTTGAAATATAGTAATTATTGCTTCATTATTAACATGAATTGGGGCCCGACCAGTTGAAGACCCATATGTCTTAACAGGACAAATTTTAACTGTTTTATACTTTTCATACTTTATTATTAATCCATTATTAGCTAAATACTGAGATAAATTATTAAATTAATTAATAAGCTTTTATAGCATATGTCTTGAAAACATAAGAAAGAAGTAAAGTCTTCTATTAATTTTAGTACTAAAATTTATTCATTAAAATAATAAAGAAATAAAAAAAATCTTTAACCCAACAAAAAAAAATAAATAATTCAACGATAAAGGTAAAAATCTTTTTCAAGCCAAATATATTAATTTATCATACCGAAACCGAGGTAAAGTCCCTCGAACCCAAATAAAAATAAAAGAAATAAAAGTTAATTTTAAAAAAAATATAAAACTATAAATATCTCTTCCTAAAAAAATAACAACAAATAATATGCTTATAAATAAAATACTCGAATACTCAGCTAAAAAGATTAAAGCAAACCCCCCTCTTCTATATTCTACATTAAACCCAGAAACTAATTCAGATTCTCCTTCTGCAAAATCAAAAGGGGTACGATTAGTTTCCGCTAAACAAGAAGCTAACCAAACTAACCCTAAAGGAAAACAAAAAAAAATAAATCAAATATATGATTGATAATTAAAAAAATTTAAAAAATTATAATTTCCAATTAAAAAAATAAAACTTAATAAAATTAAAGCTAATCTTACTTCATAAGAAATAGTTTGAGCGACAGCACGCAACCCCCCTAATAAAGCATAATTAGAATTAGAAGATCACCCAGCAATTATAACAGTATACACCCCTAAACTTGTGCAACATAAAAAAAATAAAATACCTAAATTAAAAGAATATAATTTAATTAAATAAGGAATACACATCCAAATTAATAAAGATAAAAATAAAGAAAAAACAGGAGAAAAATAATAAGAAATATAATTAGATAATAATGGATATGTTTGTTCCTTAGTAAATAATTTTACAGCATCACTAAAAGGTTGTAATAACCCATTAAACCCTACTTTATTAGGCCCTTTCCGAATTTGAATATACCCTAAAACTTTTCGTTCTAATAAAGTTAAAAAAGCAACTCCTACTATTACACAAATTACTAATAATAATCTTCCAATTAACGGTATAATTTTATCAAAAATAAACAATACTATTTATAATTATTAATTATATTTATAAATTCTAAATTTATTGCACTAATCTGCCAAAATAGTAATTAATATTAATAATTTTCAAATAAATAAAATTATATTTTTTATATTAGGTCCTTTCGTACTACAATATAATAAATTATTAAGGATAGAAACCAACCTGGCTTACGCCGGTTTGAACTCAGATCATGTAAGAATCCAAAGGTCGAACAGACCTAAACTTTAAACTTCTACACCTAAAATAACTCTTAATCCAACATCGAGGTCGCAATCTTTTTNATCGATATGAACTCTCTAAAAAAATTACGCTGTTATCCCTAAGGTAACTTAAATTTTTAATCCATAATACAGGATCTTATATTCATATATCAATGTTTAAATATAATAAAAGTTAATTAAATTTTAATACCACCCCAGTAAAATTTTATTTAAAATATAAATTTTAAAATTCTTTATAATTTATAATTTATAAAAATAAAGATCTATAGGGTCTTCTCGTCCTTTAATTTAATTTTAGCTTTTTAACTAAAAAATAAAATTCTATAAAAATTTTAAAAAAACAGTATATATCTCATTCAACCATTCATACCAGCCTTCAATTAAAAGACTATTGATTATGCTACCTTCGCACGGTCAAGATACCGCGGCCCTTTAAAAGTCAGTGGGCAGGCTAGACTTTAAATAAAATACAAAAAGACATGTTTTTGATAAACAGGTGAATATATTCAATTTGCCGAATTCTTCATTAAAACCTATCAAATTAATCACTTTATATAAATTAATATACTAATTTTATCATAATTAATAAATTTTTTATATTAAAATTTAAATTTTAATAAAAAATTTAATTTAAAATAAATAATTTTATGTAAAAAATAAATTATAACAAATTTATTAATAATAGCTATTTTTAAGCCTATATTTATTTTAAAACTATATAAAATATAAAAATTTATTTTAAAGCTCATCCCTTAAAATATTATTTTATTTATTTACTAAATTCAAAAAAAAATAAAATTAATAAAATAAATAAACTAAATTAAATTTATTTCTTAAAAAACTAGATATATTTTAAAACGATTAACGTTTCATTTCTAATTATATATTAAAAATAGTTATTCCACAATAACTTTTATATACAATTAAATCTTTAAAATTCGAGAAAAATTAATATAATAATTTATTATTTAATAAACCCTGATACACAAGGTACAATAAATCAAATTTTCTTTAAAAATAAAAATTTTTCAAATTATTTCAATATTCTTTTAAAATACTAATACACTATAATTAAAATTATTGTTTCATTATAAATTACTAAAACTAAAAAATTTAAAATTATTTTAATTAATAAATATAAATAAAAAAAAAATAATTAATAAATAAATTTTATCAATTTAAATTGATTTGCACAAATTTCTTTTCAATGTAAATGAAATACTTTACTAATTAAGCTTTAAATTGTCATTCTAGATACACTTTCCAGTACATCTACTATGTTACGACTTATCTCATTTTAAAAATGAGAGCGACGGGCGATGTGTGCATGTTTTAGAGCTATAATCATATAAATAATCTTTTTTATATTACTATTAAATCCACCTTCAAATTTCTATTTCAAAAAATTATCCATATAAATAAATTTATTGTAATCCATTTCTACTTAAACATAAACTGCACCTTGACCTGACATTTTATTTAATAAAATATTTAGAAAATTATTAATCTTATAATATATTCTGATGACGGCGATATACAAATTATAACAAATTTAAGTTAGGTCCAACGTGGATTATCAATAACAGAACAGATTCCTCTAAATAGACTAAAACACCGCCAAATTCTTTAAATTTTAAGAATATAACTAATACTACTTTAGTATTTTAACTTATTTAATTTTAATAATAGGGTATCTAATCCTAGTTTATTACAAAATTTTTATAGCTTAAATTAAACTAATAATTAATAATAAATAAATTTAAAAATTTCACCTAATAAATTTATAAAAAGATTAATTTATTAACAATTTAACTAATACTAAAAATTTTTATTTGCATCATTTGTATAACCGCAGTAGCTGGCACAAATTTTACCAATACTATATATTATTATTAATTCAAAATTTCTTTTATAATTAATATTAATTACTGCGAATAAATAAAAGTTTATTAATTTTTAAAATTAATAATTATTCTTACAAAAATTTACATGTAAAATAAAATAATAATAAAATATTTAACTAGAATAAAATAATATTATTAATTAATTATTTATAATAAATTTATAATATTATTTTTATTTATTAATTAAATATAATTTTTAATTATAATATTTATTTTATTTAAATAAAATAAGAATAAATAAAATAATATAGTACAATCCTCCTAATTTTAAAATTTTCCCCTATTTTTTTTTTTTTTTTTTAATGTAATTTTTTATAATAAATATTTTTTTTTAATTATTACAATAAACTTAAAAAATTTAATTTTAATATATTTGTAATATTTTTATATTTATATACATTGAATAATTATTTTTAATTATAAATATATATATATATATATATAAATATTTAATATTAATATATATATATTTATATAATTAATATATAATATTTATATTTAATATAAATAATTTATTAATTAATATATCATTTTTTTTTTCTAATTATAAGACTATTTGGCCTATAAATTAATATCTCCTATTTAATATAAATTATTAATTTAATTAAATACTATATTTATATAAATAATTTATATTATATAATTAATTTATTTAAATATAAATTATTTATTATACTTATAGAATTTACAAAATTTTGTACCATTATTTATAATTGTTATTATAAATAAAAAA